AATACTACTGTTGCTTTGGCTTTACTCACGTCAGTGGCCTATTTCTATGCGGGTCTTAGCAAAAAGGGATTAAGTTATTTCGGGAAATATATTCAACCAACTCCAATCCTTTTACCCATTAACATCTTAGAAGATTTCACAAAGCCTTTATCGCTTAGTTTTCGACTTTTCGGAAATATATTAGCTGATGAATTAGTAGTTGTTGTTCTTGTTTCTTTAGTACCTTCAGTGGTTCCTATACCTGTTATGTTCCTTGGATTATTTACAAGTGGTATTCAAGCTCTGATTTTTGCAACTTTAGCCGCGGCTTATATAGGCGAATCCATGGAGGGCCATCATTGACTAGCATTGACTAGTTTTCGAAAGATTCTTTTTTAGCTTAGCCCGGGGCAACGTATGCGCGAATCAAAAAAATCTAATTAGGAAATAGAAATATACAACTCTCTATATACAATTATATACAATTACAATCTAGAGTAATAGCAAAAAAGATTACGATAGATATTAGAGTAGGAAATTGTAAAAAAAAGGAAAGAGATCTAAAAGATCTTTTTTCCTAAAATTCTCGGTTGGTCATATCATACCTCTCTTCAATAAATATTCATTTTATATTTCTATTGCTCAGCCAATTCGAATATTAAATATTCGGAGTCATAATTTGAATAAGAATTCTTGTGATTTACGCTGTGTGATTAAAGAAAAAGGGGATGTTCTAAAGTCTAAAGAAAGGGGAAGGGAGAGAAGAATTTACAAAAAATGGATTCAGAAGAAATAGGTTGGTTCGGATCGGAGAGGGAGGTCGAACTTGGTATATGTAATTTCATAGATATGCTGTAAGTTAACTTGTTTCGACGCATGATTCTCGAATCTGATTGAATCTAAGATGACTGAAGAGTTGGTTTACGTTCTGGAAGAAAGAAATGTATATATGATATTATATCTTTATATATATGAATTAAAGATATATTTAATTTGCCCTATTACTGTAAATTTACATGGGAATTCCAATAGAAACCCTTTCGTCTCATCTATAACTGTGAGTTGAATGAGTAAACGAATGAAATCAAGAAAAAGATCGAAGAATTCAAAGAATGGTTCGGAACAAAGAAATGGACAAATGAAAGTCGTATGGATTCACAAAGATTTTGTCGATAGGAACTAAAAAAGAGATATCGAAGTAAAGTAGTTTTGATCATTTACATTTAATAGTATTATTACTTCAATTCGAAGTTTGTAGTTACTTCGACTGGATGAATCGTAGCGATAGAATAATTAAGTTAGAATTCATCCGTTAATTGTATCATTAACCATTTCTTTTTTTGGTACGAGGAACTTATCATGAATCCACTGATTTCTGCCGCTTCCGTTATTGCTGCTGGATTGGCTGTAGGGCTTGCTTCTATTGGACCTGGAGTTGGTCAAGGTACTGCCGCGGGCCAAGCTGTAGAAGGTATCGCGAGACAACCTGAGGCGGAGGGAAAAATACGAGGTACTTTATTGCTTAGTCTAGCTTTTATGGAAGCTTTAACAATTTATGGCCTGGTTGTAGCATTAGCACTTTTATTTGCGAATCCTTTTGTTTAATCTTAGAAATTGGACCTGTCATTTGCTTTTTCGACTTCTATCAAGATTTCATTCCTACAATTACTTATTCGTTGAGAAAATAATCCACGGGAGGGGATGATTTGCAGATGAGGAATTAGCATACTGACTTGCTTTCATCCTTTCCGTTCATAGTCCAAGGAACCCCCCTTTTTAGGAAGGGTTGCAATAAAGGGGTAATTCACCATTTTTACATCGAATCTTTTTTGACTCGATTTAGAAATAGGAAATTCTCTATATAAAAAATAAAAAGTAAAGGAGTCAAAGTCATACAAAAAGAACTATGTTCTTTTTTTTTTTTTGAGTCTATCTATAAGAGGAGATCATATGAAAAATATAACCGATTCTTTCGTTTCTTTGGGACACTGGCCGTCCGCCGGGAGTTTCGGGTTTAATACCGATATTTTAGCAACAAATCTAATAAATCTAAGTGTAGTGCTTGGGGTATTGATCTTTTTTGGAAAGGGAGTGTGTGCGAGTTGTTTATTTCAAGAAGAGGCTGGATCCAACCAGCGGTACTTTTCTCTTATACCTAGGAGAGAGATGTGCATGATCTTACGAATTACTTCTGAATAAATTAATAAATCATATGTAAGAACCTTAGCATTTCGTGATTCGTTGGTAAATCCACTTTGATTCTCTATCAACCAATAATGTGGACCATTAAACATGGTTAAAGCTAAATCGTTTGAAGTCCAGACGCAGCATGGTACTCTTTCTACCAGTCTATTAATAGTAATAGACTATAAAGATGCTTTCAAAATGAATAGTTTATCGATATAGAACACTCATATGGATAAAATTATTTGAACTGCTTATTATCAAACTATAAAAAATGGGGATTTTATCCCCCTTTTATCCAATATTCAATGCTGAATCGACGACCTGTGTATTTATT